TTGGTACAACCCAAAGTCATCATTCTCTTTGGTTTGCACAACCAAAAAAGTATTCTAAAGGTTTAGAAGAAGATAAAAAAATACGAGACTGTATTAAAAATTATGTCCAAAAAAATATAAGAATATCCTCTGGTATGGAGGGAATTGCACGTATCGAAATTCAAAAAAGAATCGATCTCATTCAGATCATAATCTATATGGGATTTCCTAAATTATTAATTGAAGATAAACCGCGAAGAATCGAAGAATTACAGATGAATGTTCAAAAAGAACTTAATTGTGTCAATAGAAAACTCAACATTGCTATTACCAAAATTTCTAATCCGTATGGACATCCTAATATTCTTGCAGAATTTATAGCTGGCCAATTAAAAAATCGCGTTTCTTTTAGAAAAGCAATGAAAAAAGCTATTGAATTAACTGAACAGGCCAATACAAAAGGAATTCAAGTACAAATTGCAGGACGTATCGACGGAAAAGAAATTGCACGTGTTGAATGGATCAGAGAAGGCAGAGTTCCTTTACAAACAATTGAAGCTAAAATTGATTATTGTTCCTATACTGTTCGAACTATTTATGGGGTCTTAGGAATAAAAATTTGGATATTCGTAGACGAAGAATAAAAAAATTTTATTTGTCTTTACATTTTATCCAACGATAAAAAACGAAAACTATGTGGTATAACACTATACGATAATAAAAAAAATTGTAGTCTTCTTTTTTATGTTTAAGAAAAAAATAAGCAATTCTATAAGGTTGAATAAAAATTTCCATCAAAACTCTTTTGATATAATTGCTATGCTTAGTGTGTGACTCGTTGGTTTAGGATTAGATTAAGAAAAAAAAAAAAAGAACTTACCTATAAGAGCAACTAATAACTATAGCATTAATAAATAACCTAAGCAACTCATTGCTTCGCATTATCTGGATCCAAAAAAATCAGTCAAGATATGATAGGCTGATCATATCATTGTAGCAACTGAAAAAAAAAAGAATAAAGAAATATGATTATAAGTTATGAAAGGTAATCGAAAAGTATGCGGATAAATGGAAAGATGAAAGAAAGAGAGAAAAAATTGAATATTAATGATATATGATTCCAATTTGGAAAGTCTATGAGGTCACTGTACGAAAAGCAATGTAATAAAGCATCAATACAGATTCATTCATAATAATTAGATAAATCTGTTCTGAAAACAAAAAATTAAGAGCCTTGAGCCAATAAAAACTGAGAAAATTTACTCAAAAACAAATTAAAAAATGAAATTCCAAATTTCATGTAAGAGCTCCATTGTAGAATTCGGGCCTAATGATTAATCAAGAGGCGATGGGAACGACGGAACCCATGAATATAGAGGATTCTAGTGAAAAACAAATCTTAGTAATTCATTGGACAGGATGGCGGAATAAACCAGAAATTTTTTTATCTATTCTGATTTTGATTCTGAGACCTCGTAGGATAATCATCAAACTCAAATAGATATTGAAAGAGTAAATATTCGCCGGCGAAATTTTGAATTTTTTTTTTTTCGTATTTTATTACTTTTTTTATTTGAAAAAAAAAAAGATAAAAGAAAATACTTATTTATTAGAATATTCTAACTCTAACAAAAACTACATTCGAGATGATGATATTACGTTATTTTTAAATAAATAGAAATATAATTCATCTTGGATTCCATTTCGAAAAAGACATACACAAATTTATAAGAGATCAGATGAAATTTCAAAAAATATCATGATTAATAGGATTAATCATTAACTAAATCTATATCTTAATACAAGCTTTTTTAGTCCTTTTATTCGCGAGGAGCTGGATGAGAAGAAACTCTCATGTTCAGTTTTGTAGTAGAGATGGAATTTCTAATTTATAAAAAACCCATCAACTATAACCCAAAAAGAACCAGATTTCGTAAACAACATCGAGGAAGACTAAAAGGAATATCTTCTCGTGGGAATCGTATTTGTTTTGGCAGATATGCTCTTCAAACACTTGAACCCGCTTGGATCACATCTAGACAAATAGAAGCAGGGCGACGAGCAATGACACGAAATGTACGACGTGGTGGAAAAATTTGGGTACGTATATTTCCAGACAAACCAGTTACAGTAAGACCCGCGGAAACGCGTATGGGTTCTGGGAAAGGGTCCCCAGAGTATTGGGTAGCTGTGGTTAAACCAGGTAAAATCCTTTATGAAATGGGTGGTGTACCCGAAAATATAGCCAGAAAAGCTATTTCAATAGCGGCATCAAAAATGCCTATAAAAACCCAATTCATTATTTCTGAATAGGAATATAGAATGAAAAAGCTAAATAATATTTAAGGATAAAAAGATTATAAGTTTTCTTTTTTTGACAAACAATATTTTTTTACTTCGTCCTTTGCTTTGCATTAAAAGAAGAGATACAAAAAAATGATATGATTCAACCACAAACCTATTTGAATGTAGCAGACAACAGCGGGGCTCGAGAATTGATGTGTATTCGAATAATAGGAGCTAGTAATCGACGATATGCTCATATTGGTGACGTTATTATTGCTGTAATCAAAGAAGCAATACCAAATACTCCTCTAGAAAGATCAGAAGTGATTAGAGCTGTAATTGTACGCACTTGTAAAGAACTCAAACGTAACAATGGGACGATAATACGATATGATGACAATGCCGCAGTTGTCATTGATCAAGAAGGAAATCCAAAAGGAACTCGAGTTTTTGGGGCGATCCCACGGGAATTGAGACAATTAAACTTTACTAAAATAGTTTCATTAGCTCCTGAGGTATTATAATATTATAAGACCTAAATATCGATAGTTAGTATAGGATAGGATTAAAAAAATAGTATTAAAATAAAATGAAAAAATAGATTGTGTATCACGCATATACCCTTAATATAAAATATTAATAATTGAATTCATATATTAATATAAAATTCGTCTATATCTATATATAAATAAAAGAAAAAGAACATGTTGATTATATCAAAATTATAGAACAATAAGGAATTTTAACTTATCATGGGGAAAGACACTATTGCTGATATAATAACCTCTATACGAAATGCTGACATGAATAGAAAAGGAACGGTTCGGATAGGATCGACTAACATCACCGAAAGCATTGTTAAAATACTTTTACGAGAGGGTTTTATCGAAAATGTAAGGAAACATCGCGAAAACAACCAATATTTTTTGATTTTAACCCTAAAACATAGACGAAATAAGAAAGAATCCTATAAAACTATTTTAAATTTAAAGAGAATAAGTCGGCCGGGTCTACGAATCTATTCTAACTCTCAACGAATTCCACGAATTTTAGGCGGGATAGGAATTGTAATCCTTTCGACTTCTCAAGGTATAATGACAGACCGAGAAGCTCGACTAAAAAGAATCGGCGGAGAAATTTTGTGTTATATATGGTAATCCTTCTAATATAAAAATTGGATATCCGGAACTTACCATTTATGAAAAAAAAAGGGGGGGTTGTGTAATACCACCCCTGCTACAAAAGTTTCGAATGTTTTATCTCGAATGAAATGAAAGAAAAAAAAATAAAGTAATGAAAGTTTTCTTTCTGAATCACTTTCGAACGGCATGATTCGATAAGGATTCAAACGAGTAAGTGGTTTTTTCAATTTCAACATTCCTTTCACGAAGATACAATTAAAGATTCAAAAATATCAAGAAACCTTTTTTTCGTCCAACAATAAGTATATTCAGAGAATTAAGGAATAACAACTATGAAAATAAGGGCTTCCGTTCGTAAAATTTGTGAAAAATGTCGACTAATCCGTAGGAGGGGACGAATTATAGTAATTTGTTCCAACCCGAGGCATAAACAAAGACAAGGATAATCTTACTAAAGGAAATAAAGGAAAGGAAAAGGTACTTCCAAGGAACTGGAAAAAAAGGTCCGTTTTGACATGAAATGGATATATCCATATATTTCTTGTTAAATGAAAAAATATGGCAAAACCTATATTAAGAATTGGTTCACGTAAAAATACACGTAGTGGTTCACGTAAAAATGTACGTAGAATACCAAAGGGAGTTATTCATGTTCAAGCAAGTTTCAACAATACCATTGTGACCGTTACAGATGTACGGGGTCGGGTGATTTCTTGGTCCTCCGCGGGTACTTGTGGATTCAGAGGTACAAGAAGAGGAACACCTTTTGCTGCTCAAACCGCAGCAGGAAATGCTATTCGAGCAGTAGTGGATCAAGGTATGCAACGAGCTGAAGTAAGGATAAAAGGCCCTGGACTGGGAAGAGATGCAGCATTACGAGCTATTCGTAGAAGCGGTATACTTTTAAGTTTCGTACGAGATGTAACCCCTATGCCACATAATGGTTGTAGACCCCCTAAAAAAAGACGTGTATAGAACTAAATAAAGGCTGAAAGGTTTTCAAGAGAAATAAACGATTCAATGATCTGATCAAATAAAATTACTATGGTTCGAGAGAAAGTCAAAGTATCTACTCGGACACTACAGTGGAAGTGTGTTGAATCAAGAAGAGACAGTAAGCGTCTTTATTATGGACGCTTTATTCTGTCTCCACTTATGAAAGGTCAAGCCGACACAATAGGCATTGCGATGCGAAGAGCTTTACTTGGCGAAATAGAAGGAACATGTATTACACGTGTAAAATTTGAGAACATACCACATGACTATTCTAACATAGTAGGTATTCAAGAATCAGTACATGAAATTTTAATGAATTTGAACGAGATTGTATTAAGAAGTAATCTATATGGAACGCGCAACGCGCTTATTTGTGTCCAGGGTCCCGGATATATAACTGCTCGAGACATAATTTTACCGCCCTCTGTGGAAATCATTGATAATACACAGCATATAGCTACCTTAACGGAACCAATAGATTTGTGTATTGGATTAAAAATCGAGAGGAATCGTGGATATAGTCTAAAAATGTCAAATAACTTTGAAGACCGAAGTTATCCTATAGATGCTGTATTCATGCCTGTTCAAAACGCGAAT